GAAAATTAAGGAACCCGCAAATATTGGTAAAACTACAATTATTGTTAACCAAGGAAATTTGTTCGTGGTAAAGACAAGATACGCTTGGACCAGAAAAACATGTGCCCAAAAATATCTTATTTTTGGGCACATGTTTTGGCGGTAAAAAAAAATGGACTCAAGGAGAGGTTTCTGTAACGTATTAATAAGCTATACCCATACTGCGGGTTGTTTCATGCCATAAATAAACCCGAACACTCAAGAAATCCGTTGGGCAGGCGGATTCGCATCTCTTACAGCCGACACAATCCTCTGTTCTTGGAGCGGAAGCTATTTGTTTGGCTTTACATCCGTCCCAAGGTATCATTTCTAATACATCCGTAGGACAGGCTCGGACACATTGAGTACACCCAATACATGTATCATAAATCTTTACTGAATGCGACATTGGATCGATATTTTTGAACGTGATAAAGTTTCAATCTAGTAAATTGATAAATGAATTATATATTTAAATACTAATACTAGATGAATCGATGAGTTACCCGGTTTTTTCTGGATTGACAGTGCCAAACTACTTTGATTTCTTATCTTTGTGATAACATGATCATACCTTACGTGGCACACATGCTAATTTTAATTGATTTATGAAAATTCTAATTTTATTTTAATAGGATAATATTACTTATTCAACAAATTAGATTGATTTATACGAGTTGATTTTCTGTTACGATAAATTGATGAAACAATGGCGAGTCCAATAGCGGCTTCAGCAGCTGCAATAGCTATAACAAAAATAGAAAAAATTGCTCCTTTTAATTGACGACTATCAAAAAAATCAGAAAATGTTACAAAATTGAGATTAACCGCATTTAATATAAGTTCAAGACACATAAGAGCCCTAACCATATTTCTACTTGTAATCAATCCATATAGACCGACAGAAAATAAATAGGCACTCAAAACAAGTACATGTTCGAGCATCATTAACCAACTCCTCATCAATCTCGATTCATTTCAATATGAACAACAATTTAACCAATTGGATTGACTAGAATAATGAAATAAAGGAATATATTGGGAATAGATCAAACTAATAAAGACTTTCTCTTTTATATCCAAAGTCAAATAGAAAAAGGAAATGCATCTGATAGCTCATAACAAGGGTTTTCCGGTTCTAAAGAGTTATTATTGACGAGCTACAGCAATTGCGCCGATTAACGCAACTAAAAGAATTAGTGAAATAAATTCAAACGGAATAAAAAAATCTGTTGATAAATGAATCCCAATTTGTTGACTATTACTTATCAGATCTTGCTCTATAATCTGGCTTGCTTTTGTAGTCCAAATAATCCCGTACCATGACGTATCTGGAATAGTAGTAATTAGTGAAAAAAAAATACTTGTGCAGACCACGGAAGTTACTCCATCTCCCACGGTCCAAAGGCGGAAATCTTTGGAATATTCTGAACCATTTATGAACATCACAGCAAAAATGATTAAAACATTTATGGCTCCTACGTAAATAAGGAGCTGCGCGGCAGCTACAAAATGCGAGTTTGATAGAATATAGAATAAAGATATACAAACAAAAACAAATCCCAATGAAAAGGCAGAATAAATGGGATTGGGAAGTAATACTACTCCCAGACCCCCTAATATAAGACCCAATCCCAGAAAGACTAAAAGAAAATCATGTATTAGTCCAGGTAAATCCATTATATATAAAATAAGAGATAAATAAATCAAAATCTTTCATAACTTTATTGACACCCGGTCAGGAAAAAAGAGGGAAATCTACTTTTTTATAATAGTTCTTAATTATTATTAAATTAAAAATTCCATTTTCATGGATATGGATTGATGTAGATATAGTTATTGGCCTAATCTCTCGAAAGAGTAATTTAAATCTATATATTTGCAAATCCTCAATATAGTCATAGAAATTTAATATAAATTAAAACATGATTCTCGTCTCCTAATCAATATAATCAATATAATTATGAATATATTAATAAAATTATAGTTATTCACCAAATAAAAAGCCTCATTCTTTTAGATCAAAATGAGTTATTAAGTTTTTATTTCAGGCAAATTTAAAATTGTTCGAATTGTGTAATCGTCAATTACTGACATTGGTAACCGACCCAAAGCAATTTGATTATAATTCAATTCGTGACGATCATAAGTAGAAAGTTCATATTCTTCAGTCATTGATAAACAATTTGTTGGACAATACTCAACGCAATTACCACAAAATATACATACTCCAAAATCAATACTGTAATTAAGCAATCGTTTCTTTCTAATATCAGTTTCCAATTTCCAATCAACAACGGGCAGATCTATAGGACATACGCGAACACATACTTCACAAGCAATGCATTTATCAAATTCAAAGTGGATTCGGCCGCGGAAACGCTCGGATGTAATCAATTTTTCATAGGGGTATTGAATAGTTACAGGTAAACGATTCGCGTGTGATAAGGTAATCATAAAACCTTGACCAATATACCTTGCG